AGACCACACGTGAAAATGCCATTGCCATAAATTGACAAGGTAATATTTCCATTTAGTCATCAGAAGAGGCGTATCTTTTGAAGCTAGAATGGATTTTCCTTGATATCTAACATAATGCATGAAAGGATCCTTGAACAGCCATAAGATGTCCTGAAAATCATTAGCAAAGACTTCGATAAGATGTTCGACTTTTCCATAGAAATATATTCTCTCAACAAGGACTCCAAAGGATATTGATCGTAAATGAGAAGATTGGTTACAGAGAAAAAAGAAGATGGATTCATATTCATATACATGAGAATTATATAGAAAGAATAATAATCTTGGATTACTTTTTGAAAAAATGGAAATAGAGTTCTTTGGGGCAATAAGACTATTGCAATTAAAATACTCGTGGAGAAAGAACCGTAATAAATGTAAAGAAGAGGCATCTTTTACCCAGTAGCGAAGGGATTGAACCACGATTTCGGGGCAAATGGGGTGGGGTATTAGTACATCTAACACATAATTTAAATGTGAGAATTTGTCCTCAAAAAAAGGAAATATTGAATGAATTGATTGGAAATTCTGAGATTTTTCTATTTCTTTCCCTTCTAAAAAAGCTACTAATCGTAGGGAAAATGGAATTTCCGCAATGACTGCAAATCCCTCTGATATAATTTGAGAATACAAATTATTATTGTGCCCAAAAATTTGATTTTGATTTTGGTAAGAATCATTAGCAGAAATACTCAAATTAATCTGTTGATACATTCGAGTAATTAACCGTTTCACACTTAGTGAACTAGATTTATTGTCATAACCCCTATTTTCCAATGAGATCATCGATCTATTTAAACCATGATCATGAGCAAGTGCATAAATATACTCTCGAAAAAGAAGTGGGTGTAGAAAGTCTTGTTGTTGAGATCTATCTAGTTCTAAATATACTTTAAATTCCTCCATTTGAAATTAGATTGAAACCAAAGGTAAGGGATTTATTGGGTGATCAAATGATACATAGTACGATACAGTAAAAACAAAGTATTGTAGTACAAAAAAAGTAGATACCTTGAAAACGGGTCGACTCATCACCGGATTCTCTATCCTCTTATTTTCCCGTTAATTTAATTGCTTTATATTTGTTTTGTTATAATAAGTAACAAAGGGTGGTTAGAAATCCTTTATTTTTTCAATCCAATCGCTCTTTTGATTTTGGAAAAAACTACCTTTATCAATATACTGCTTCTTTTACACATTCATTTCCGACCCATAATAGGGACTAACTAATACTTAGGACTCATTAAATAAATCGATAATCCGCTCATGGGAAAACCTTTCCCCGCCTTAGGAACTAATATCTTTTTAACGGTTAATTAGACCGGGGAATCATTCAAATTAAGAACAGAAGCTCGTTACTTTTTGTTTCCCGATAATTGGAACCAAACCAGAGGGCTCTATCCATTTATTCACTCGACCCAACTTTGAATTAAAATTCTTTTGTTCCGCGCCAAAAATGAAAACTTGGTTTTGGTTTTGTATCGATTGAATAAGAATAAAATATTCTCAAAATTCTCCATTGATACGACATGCTGTTTTTTCCATTCATTCCTTTCAGGATCAGTCGTGGTCTTACAAACTCTCCCGAAGATTTGGATGAATCCTTTGCTTCATAGAAATATGTAAAAGAGGCTAGCCGTACTTAAAAGCCGAGTACTCTACCGTTGAGTTAGCAACCCGAATAATTCGAATGGGTAGATACAATCGGAGTAAAAATAAATAAAAGAGATTGAATTTAACAATGGAATCAAAATATTAAACTAGCAAGAAATCGAATAAAAAAAATTAGAATTTATTCTGAACATAAAAAGAAAAACCTATGGGACGGAGATAACTGGATCCATTTATCCACGATCGAATTATATTTGTTCGATACACTGTTGTCAATATGATTGAATATGAAGGTTGAGAAAATACTAAAAAACATACAATGGCAAAAACAAAAAGAGTTAATTATTTATTTTTCATTTATATATATTTTTTTAATATATATAAATAAATATAAATAAATTAATCTAATAAATATAGAAATAAATTAATCTAAAAAGAATTAGATAAATCAAAAAATTTAGAAAATTTAATATAAATACTTGAAAAAAAAAAATCTAAAATAACAAAGGACTTGCGCTGAATTTGCCCTCCATAGATAATAGACATAAATAGAAATAGATAGAAAAGAGGTGTAGGTGAAAGAATAAATTACGAAAAAAAAATAGGAATAAACCTTAGGTTTATTCAATCAATGAATGTTAAGTAAAATAAACAAGCTTAATCTTAATCCCTTATTTGTTAATAGATTTTTTGTTAATAGATTTCCAACGAAAAACCGCCCAGTTGCAGGGAATGTAAATGGAAAGTTTTTATATTTATAGATCCAATTAGTTCATTGGATTCCCTTTATCGTTTTTATATCAATCAAATAAATTCTACCAAGAGAATCGACTTTTTCCGTATACTTATAGAACATGATATTCTATGATAGGAATTATAAATCGGAATAATAAATAGGTAGGAATAGAACAAAAAGGGGGGGAGTAGTAAAGAAAAAATTATACAAAACTATCCCACCCCCTTTTGTTGTTCTATTCCTTAATTTTAATTGAATTTCGTTTGATTAAGACTACGGTTATGGTTCTGTAAAAACCCCCGCCCTCCTTGAAATATCATGAACGGTTCCTGTAGGTTGAGCGCCCTTGTCAAGGAAATCTAGAATAGCAGGAACATCTAACTGGACCCGATCGTGTATCGGATCATAAAAACCCACTGTCCGAAGGTCTCTTCCTTCTCTTCGGGATCGAACATCAATTGCAACGATTCGATAAACGGCTCATTGGGATAGATATAGATGAGCAATACCCCCCCTAGAAACGTATAAGAAGTTTTCTCCTCGTACGGCTCGAGAAAAAATGATTAGAAGTTATGTCTATGTAAAGAATTCTAATGTCAAATAGATCTATAAAATAATCAAATCAATTAGCTGAAATCAATTAGAGATTTAAGTCCTTCTTTTTTTTTTTAAAGAAAAAAAAAACGCATTCATAATCTCATAACTCAAGTTGGATAACTTTAAAATAGCCGAAAAGAAAATGAAAATCCATAGGCATCTCTCTTTTTTTTTTTTCTTTTTTTGAGTGATCTCGAACCCCTTTTTGTTTGTCTCGTTTCGAATCAATTTTTTGATTCTTCATTCTGATCTAATTGTTGAGACAATTGAAAACGGTATTTCCTTGTTCCAAGATCCTTTATCTTTGCCTTGAATCATTGGGTTTAGACATTACTTCGGTGATCTTTAATGTTTTGGTTTTAGTTTTCAAAAATGGCAGCAACACACCCTTTTTTGATTTCTTTCTATCAAAGAATCATACGAATAATTGATTCCTACATGATACACTTTTGATCGAAAGAGTTTTCCCAATCCCAACAAATTTTTATTTTGCTTTTGGATTTAAAAATTGCTTGAATCAGATCCTTTCTATTTCGATATCAAAAATATACTTACGAAGTTTTTTCCAACTTATTGATTGGTATTAACCCTAGATCCTTGCCCCTGAGAAATGAATAAATACTTTCTACTCGAGCTCCATCATGTACTATTTACATTACAACCCAACAAAAAATGAGGATTCTAATAGAACAGAACAAAGTATGTCGAGCCAAGAGCCCATTCAATTCATATAAAATCGAAAAAGGCGGATGTAAAAAAAATCCACAGCGGATCATGTCCTTCAAGTCGCACGTTGCTTTCTACCACATCGTTTCAAACGAAGTTTTACCATAACATTTCTCTAGTTTGGAACCGGTATGTAAGTGATTCAATTATAGAATCATGAATAGTCATTGCTTCCGTCGCTACACAGTCTTTTTTCCGTCTATTCTATATGAAAGGAATAGTTAATTTATGAAGAAGAAGCCTCAGTAAGAATTCAAATTAACCCTCTATTTTATTGTATGAATGAATGCAAGATTTTTTTTATTTAGAAAAAAAAAGAAAAAAAAAAAGACAACTAAAAAATAAGTTAAGTTCTTTTTGAATCCCCTTTGCATCTTCAAACGATTCGATCCAATCCATCCAACAACCGTACACTTCTTCGAGTACCAAGGACCGATAAGAACCATTAAAACTTTTTAATTGAAAAAATTTCCTAACTAGACATCATCATTTGCATTTAAATAAAGTTTTACTAAGGATTGGATTTGATCATCATAAGAGAGATAAATCCATCTGAAAGATCAAATCAGAATTACAAAAACTAGGTGATTCTCGTATCTATCATCTATCAGATTAGACTGAACTATTTTCATTGAAAGTAATTATGTATATTGTATGTTAAATATTTAACAGTAAGGTAAGGGCTCACAAATCTTTTTCAAAAAAAGCCAAAGAACGTTATCACGTAAATAGAAGGATAGCAATCCATGCATATACGCGTTTCCTCAATTTATGCGTAGTTTCTTTGGTTTGGGCTTGAGATTCTATAATCTTTACCCAAAGTGAAAATATGAAAGTGTAAGGGAAGGGCATATGCTAAAACGCCCATCAAACTTTTTTTTAATTCAAACTCTTGGAATCGAAGTTCCCATCTTACCTGGATCACAAACCCCAATGCATCCAGTTCCATTTTCGTATTATTTGTTATTTGAATTCGATTCAAGTTGTGAAAAAAGATCTGATTCAGAGAAGAATTTTTCAAAATTAGAAACAAGAAGTACATTTTATCAAAAATTAGACTCTTAAGAAGATTGCTCAAAAAGGTAATTTGATTTGGATTCTGTCCGTTCTGGGACGGAAGGATTCGAACCTCCGAATACCGGGACCAAAACCCGTTGCCTTACCACTTGGCCACGCCCCATTTCAATTTCTATTTGGTACTAATAAACACTAATATTGGTATTGGCTGTTCGTCAATTCCAATCCAAATCCGTAAAATTCGATATGGTTTTAGTGTTAGGATTTTGACACGTGTAGATGTAAAATGAAACTAAATTTATTGATCATTACATAGAATTCAATTAAGATATTGTATGAAAGTATGATTTCTTCTATTCTCTTGAGAGAATTGAAGGATTTTTGTTTTGATTGGTTCAGTTCAAAGAAGTATTTTTTTTTGTCTACCTTACTTTCTATTTTTTTCTTCATTTTGATCTTATATCCATAATATATTACTAACTCAATCAAAATAGAATTATCTCCAAGAACAAAACGTTTGTTATGCTTAATATCTTTAGTTTGATATATATCTGTCTTAATTCTGCCCTTTATTCGAGTAGTTTTTTATTCGCCAAATTGCCCGAGGCCTATGCTTTTTTGAATCCAATTGTAGATGTTATGCCAGTAATACCACTTCTATTTTTGCTCTTAGCCTTTGTTTGGCAAGCTGCTGTAAGTTTTCGATGAGATCTTTAATACTGTCCTAGAAAAATTCATGATTTATTCGAGTTCGAGAAAAAAAATTCTAACAATTGATAAGATCAGATGAGTCTTACAATATGAACGAACCCTCAATTCAAACAGTAAAATTCGTGGGGAGCCCCGATCTATTTTTGCCCCCCATTTACCGATTCTGACCTTTTTTCACTGAAAAACCGTATTAGAGCCTACCACAATATCGAAGTCTAATTGTGGGAATTTCTGAAAACTCTTTTCTATTTATCGAAATTCTAAAAAGAACTTGATTTCTTGGTGTCAAAATCAGATATGGAGTATAAAAATAGAGAATCTATTCTCTTTTTCCTTTTCCCCCCAAAAATGATTTGGAGATTGTGTAATGCTTACTCTCAAACTCTTTGTTTACACCGTAGTGATATTCTTTGTTTCTCTCTTCATCTTCGGATTCCTATCTAATGATCCAGGACGTAATCCCGGACGTGAAGAATAAAAAAAGAGGGTTTCCTTGCTTTATTCTTATAAATGTTAAATGTTCTTAGGATTTTATCTATTCCACATCTTTTACTATTAAAAAAGAAAAAAAGCAAAAGTGTTCGCTAAATTCGAATTTGAAAGATACCAAGCCAGAAACGGAAACGGAAAGAGAGGGATTCGAACCCTCGGTACGAATAACTCGTACACCGGATTAGCAATCCGACGCTTTAATCCACTCAGCCATCTCTCCTAATTGAAAAAAAAAAAGAATTACTATGTTTTTTACGTTACACAAAAAATAATGCTTGAAAAAGCTTACTTTCTTTATTATATCTTTATCTTTACGTTCTATATTCTATATTATTTTACTTTCTATAATATAATTCAATATTAGAATATATTCTATTCTATATTATAGAAATTTGATTTATATAAATAAAGGTAAAGAGATTCTATATAATAAATAAAATAATAAATAAAGGTAAAGAGATTCTATATATTCGAGAAAATATAGCTTATAGAATTTCTTTTTTATTGCCTTTTTTATTCTATTATATAAACATAAATGGATACAACTTTTCTCAGCAATTCGATTTCTATAATTTATCGAAAATAAAATAAAAAATAAAGAAAGGATTCGAAAGAGATATCTCGAATCAAAATAGAAAAAAAAAAATAAAAGAATATCTCTTTAATTTCGTTCAACAGGGCCTGTTTTGATTTCCACTTCCACGGCCTGGCCTGGTCAGTACCCAGCCGGGCCTTTTTTTTGTTCCAATGAACCATACTGCCGAACCCTAGAAAAAAAAAGAAAAAAAAAATGATTTATTTAGATTTGATTTGAAAACCAAACAAAAAAGTAAATACTTGTTATTGTATTCAAACAACAATAAAAAGAAGGACTATTTCCATGCCTATGGTGATATAGAATTATAATCAAAGTGTAATTTCTTATTATTCTTTCGTTTCTTCTTTTTTTTTTATTTCCATTTATTTGACTTTTACTGGAAATAAAAAAGAAAAATGGAACTATGGATTTTTTCACAATGCATTTTTATGTTATGAATAAAGTTGTTTTGTCGAGCCATATCTGTCAAAAGTCCTCCAACAAAATAACTTGTTATTAATTATTAAATTTAGTTATTTAAACGAAATAAGTCCTCTTTTCTTAATTTCATTAAGACTCCTGACAAAGACGTCAACGTTCCAATCTCTCATTTTCATTTCATGATTATTTAGAATTTATGCCCTATCTTGATTACGTCCGATTCTCGTGTTCGACAAAAGCCCCTTTTTATACAATAATCGCATTGTAGCGGGTATAGTTTAGTGGTAAAAGTGTGATTCGTTCGATCAATCCCCTTAAGAGTTAAGGGGTCCTTCAGTTTAATTCATATTCCAATCAAAAACTTTATTTCTTAAAAGGATTTAATTTGAATCCTTTCCCTCGAAATGAAAAATTCGAGGAAGAATATCCATTCTCGTGATTTGGATCCAAGGGTCAATTTGAAATTGAAATTTTGGATTATGAAATTACGAAACATAATTTTTTTTTTGAATTGGATCAATACTTCCACGTTTTTAAGTATAAGGAAGGGATC